TTCCGATTTTATACGATCTATCGGGAGTCCTATTTCAGCGTCACAAACTTTTTTGTTTTCACACCGGGAGCTCTTAATCTTAACAATATTTATGTTATGAAAGAATATGAAAATAAAAAAATCTTGTTTTTTTTATTTGAAAAAAAAAAAAAAGAAACTTTGGGATTGCTAAATAACAAACGAAATAAATATATAAAGCAACGGAGCCATCATAGTATTTTTGAACTACTCCAAAAAGAAGGGTGGTTATTGGATCATTTACCAACCTGAGTCTGATAGACCCTATATTTAATTTATATTTATTTATTTAAAAATTTTTCCATGTAAGTGTAAGTAAGGTAAAAAAAAAAGTGAATTCCATTATAGAGCCGTATGCAATGCGCAAAAGAAGATGCCTGTACGGTTGTTCAATTATATCTTTTTTTATTATTATTCTTTATCTCTTCACCTTTCATTATGCGAGATAGAATAAACATTTATTATGTTATATCATCAGGGTAATGATCCACCAACCTGCTGCCTCTTTTTATGAGGCACAGACGGGAGAATTTATCTTGGAAGCGGAAGAACTACTGAAGCTGCGCGAAACCCTCACAAGGGTTTATGCACAAAGGACAGGCAAACCCTTATGGGTTGTATCCGAAGACATGGAAAGAGATGTTTTTATGTCAGCAATAGAAGCCCAAGCTCATGGAATTGTTGATCTTGTAGCGACTGAATAAAAAAGAAAAAATAACAAGGATTTCACACGAATTCGTTATTTGAGATTTTATCTTCTTACCGGATTTAATATTCTATTATTTAATATTCTATTAATTAATCTCATTAATCTATTAATATAGAAATAAAATAATTCATAAGCATCCGGTTAAGATCGATCTAAACCAGCCCATTATGTATATGATTCAACATGCCAACTATTAAACAACTTATTAGAAACACAAGACAGCCAATCAGAAATGTCACGAAATCCCCCGCTCTTGGGGGATGTCCTCAACGACGAGGAACATGTACTAGGGTGTATGTGCGACTCGTTCAGATCATGGGCTAGGACAAAAGAAAGAAAACAATTGATCCAGTATCAACGATCAATACCAGTGAATAGGATAGAATGGAAGAACTCCAGTCAATATCTAAAAATAAAAAAGATCTATCCTTCTATTATGGTATCAAATGTATGGTTTCCGTTGGTGCAAATCCAATCACCTCAATTTAAAAATTTTAAATTTAAGATGAGAAAGAATTCTCCATTGATAGCAAATGGTATCCATTAAGCAGGGGAAATCCTATTTTAAAAAGCAGAAAAATTCTGCCTTACTCTTGCAAGAACGGACTAACAGGGTCAGCTACCCAGCTAATCTTCATAATTAAATACCGTTACTGTATAAGTGGATCTCGTTGTGAAAGACCTAGTACTGGATAATTATGGGTAGAGCCAAAGAGTTTGAACTGTACAAGTTAACAATAACATTGATTAAATGAAAGAAAGAAGGGCTCCGGTGTATAGAGAAGACCTCACCGTTTAAGAAGTAACCATAGAAACGATGGAACCCACTATATCCATTTATATTTATTACTTTTTTATTTACTATGTGTTTTTAATACCTAGTATCAATACAATTTTTTTTTTTATAGGTGAAATGCCTAGAAAAAAAGAAAAAATCGTGGTCGGGAAGGTTATAATAGCAAAAGCCATTGGAATTTTTATTTTATACATTGGAAGAATCCGTTTTGTTATTAATAGACTAGGACACGGGAAGAGAATAACTGAAAGAAAGGAAATCGATTAGTTATTCATCAAAGTTTCATTTATTCAATGACCAGAATTAAACGAGGGTATATAGCTCGAAGACGTAGAACAAAAATCCGTTTATTTGCATCAACCTTTCGAGGGGCTCATTCAAGACTTACTCGTACTATTACTCAACAGAAAATAAGAGCCTTGGTTTCGGCTCATCGGGATAGAGGTAGACAAAAGAGAGATTTTCGTCGTTTGTGGATCACTCGGATAAATGCAGTAATTCGCGAGAATAAAGTATACTTTAGTTATAGCAAATTAATACACAATCTGTACAAGAGACAGTTGCTTCTTAATCGTAAAATACTTGCACAAATAGCTATATTAAATAAGAGTTGTCTTTATATGATTTCCAATGAGATCATAAAATAAAGAGATTGGAAGGAATCCGTTGGAATAGTTTAAATGGAGTTCCCTGGAGAATGAACTCTGGGAAGGTAGAGTAGAAATTAGTATGATAAAATATGATAAAGTCATCAAAATGAAGAAACACGTTCAATAAAAAATATTTATTCTTCTCCAATTTTTTTTTTTTTCTTACGAGTTGACTCGCTTCTTTCAAATTGTTTCTCATTATTAAGAAAAGGTAACGGAGATAAAATACGAGCTTGTTTTATAGCAATAGTAATTAATCGTTGTTGTTTTAAGGTCAACCTATTTACCCGTCTAGATAATATTTTTCCTTGTTCGCTAATAAATCGACTAATTAAACTCATGTTTCTATAATCAATTCGATCCCCCGATTGGATCGGAGGCAAACGCCTACGAAAAGATCGCTTGGATTTAAGAAGGATTCGCTTGGATTTATCCATGGTTTGTTTATTCCTTATCCTGAAAATCCCAATCCTATTTCGATCGGATCAAACATGATGTAGAATTAAGAAATAGGATTGGGTTTGTTTATATTTAAATAAATATATGTTATATATAATATGTAATTTTTCACCTTCCTTGGAAGACTGACACACGAGCGGTCGGTTCGATCTATTTCTTTATCTCCCCATGAATCGTATGTTTGTAACAACAGGGACAGAATTTTCTCAATTCCAATCGACCAGGCGTATTGTGTCGATTCTTTTGAGTAATATATCTGGAAATGCCCGTTGATTCCTTATTAACACGATTTCGAAGACAACTGGTACATTCCAAAATAACTGTTACTCGGACATCTTTACCCTTGGCCATGAACCTCCTTTGGTTTATGATTCACTCAATTCTTTAATTTTCCGATCCGAAGCAAGGAAGAATAAAGGACAAAAAAAAATAGAAGCAGGTAACTCGAAATCAAATTATAAAAGAAAGATTTCGTTGCAATCAATATAGTAATAATAAGTAATATAATGATTTCTAACTATATTTATAATTAAGAATTGCCGTACAGTATTTTCAGTTAAGTATCTTGTATGATATAGTTGCCCCAACCATCACATTTTCATTTCCACTCTATTATTATATTAATATTAATTTGAGCCTGGGCCCGGGTTCATAGTTTCACTGAGGGCGAAACCGCTTTTTCTTTGTTTTTTTTTTTTAGAATAACTTATTCTAAAAAAAAAAAACAAAGAAAAAAAGAAGGCAAGGGTAGGGATTAGTTACAGAGATTTGATTGTATCTCTAATCTTCTTCCCCCTTCTCATATCAATAACTAAAATGAAAAAAAGGGGAATATCAACGCATCCGGAAAAAAACGATTGATCTCTATCAATAAACCTGCCAAAGACCCGAACCATAAAGCACTTACTACCGGTGCCACGGAGAGATATGTTTTTAGATCTCGCATTTGAAAAACTCCTCTTTCTTTATTCGTTATTGTAATTTTATTGTAATTTGTAATACATAATGGTAATACATATATGACCAGATGTGTATATGTAGTTAATGACTGACCGCCTGTATTTGTACGCGGAGTCCCTAATTAAAATAAAAATGTACAAAAAAGATATTTCTACCTGAAATTACTAAAAAATATTAATTTTTTATGGTAGGTTTCATATTTATTTCATACTTTATATAATATAAGTCTTTTAATATATTATATGTTTGTTATATGATATATGAGACCAAAAAGAAGAAATGAAAAGATAATTTTTGTATATCAATGGAGGAAGTAAAGATGTGGAAAACAAGACAGGGATTCTCTACAATGACACTGTAGACCAATTGAAAGGGATGTAGCGCAGCTTGGTAGCGCGTTTGTTTTGGGTACAAAATGTCACGGGTTCAAATCCTGTCATCCCTACCTATTACTTATCTTATGAGCAGTAACGAGGGATCAATTGAGATAAATCGGACATACATAATAAATCTTTAATTTTATGATATATATGCAAGATGAATTGGGGTCACAAAATCTTTATTGTGATAATAATAATAAGGCGCTCTTAGTTCAGTTCGGTAGAACGTGGGTCTCCAAAACCCGATGTCGTAGGTTCAAATCCTACAGAGCGTGATTCTGTGTTCTTGTTAATCGCGTTAGGTCGAAAATTACACTTAAATAATTGAACAGCAATCTAAATTTGACCTCCCGCGGATTAAAGGAAGTAGGAGGTCAATCAAAAAAGAGATGTTAATTAATCAAAGGTCCAACTGATCACCACGTCTGTATTGTAAATATGCAGTTACGAATAATCCGGCCAAAGTAATAGGAATTAGACCTAAGACGATTCCAAATAGAAAAACTTCAATCATTTCAATTTGTTTGAAAGGGGAAAGGGGAGGTAATATTTATCCTTAAATATTAATCTGTATTGACTATAAATCTCAATGACCAAGAATTGGAAATTGATACGTTAAGTAACTGTAGAAGATATGAACTGCCATAGAAATATTTTTTTTATGAATTGTTCATTTAATTAATTTCAAATAAGTCGTATCTTGCTCAGACCGATAAATAGAGCTGAGGTGATAGTCAAAGCTGCTAGTAGAAAACCAAAATAACTAGTTATAGTAGGCATGAAAAGGCTAAATGAAATATGTTCTTTTTATACATATGTTTATAAAGCACTTCCCTAAGTTTCAATTTTTGAAAGATACGAGGATAAGCAAAAATACCAACCAATTGAAAGGATAAATTCAATTGAAAATGTTTGATTCATCTATTATTATAGACGATACTAACAAAAATAGAGTAACATAAGTAAGAAATCAATTCATCATTTGTGACATTTACCCATGTCGCACTTTTGAATCAACAGATTCATCG